GAAAGGGATCAGGGGGCTTTATGATCGGAGAAAGGGAAGGGGCGTGGTTGGTATGTCACTGGGCCCTATGGAGTAAGGGGGGCGGACCCGTAGGAAGGGGGGACGACCCGCCGAATGTGAATCAGAAATCGCCAACATGAACACAAACGAAATCTTGAATTGCGTATAGAAACAAAACGAACCACTTCTCGTCTCGGAGCTGAGGTATGTATATGAAGAATGGCTTTTTGGTCCCTTTCGTCCAGTGGTTAGGACATCGTCTTTTCATGTCGAAGACACGGGTTCGATTCCCGTAAGGGATAGGTACTCATTCCCGGCCGGCGGTATCATTGCTGAGTGATCGCTCGCTATCTGGCTGGAAAAGGTGGTCCGGAAGCTTCCTCTCTCCTAGCAAGCAAGACGAGATCACCACTTCTCTCAGTAATGGACTTCCTTTCATTCTTCCTTAGCCTTAAATGTCCTTTCATAGATTATCGAACCTCCGACAGAAAGAATCTCCATGCATGCGTTCTTTCTCTCCTCCCCTCAGCCACACATCTCTTTCGTGCGCCCCCCCCCCCTTCTTTTTTTCTTTTGGCCGTTTTTGTTAGGCATTGAACCCCACCTTAGGTGCTGAGTGGTGTCCTCCCCTCCCTAATACCTAATACATAGTTCCGTCTATGGAGCCTAAAGCTTAAACCATGGCAGTAAGCAGTAAGTTGGCCCAGTCTCTCGCCCAGCCTTCGCCTTCTTCAGTGGCCAAGTTGAAGCGTTCAACGGTTCTTCGGCCTACCACCTTTCTTTTTCAAGGTGGAGCTTGTTCAATTGAAGCTAATGCTATGCTGCCCTTCCCTTGTTCCAGAGAAAGCGGGGACTTTCTTTTAGCTACCGGCCCAAACAAAAGAGATTAGCCTCTTGATCGATCGATTGATTGGATCGAAGTACGAAGGGGTTGATTGAAGTGTGAGATCCGCCCAAGACTAAGGCCGAGCAACTAGCTGCTGCAGGATTGGACGTCTATCTATCTCGACGGCGGAAGGAATGCCCTTCTTTCTTACGGCTGGCTCGTTACCGTTCACTCCAAGTGTTGTGTTTTTTTCAACCAGTAGTGTATCAGCTCTGGCGAAAGAGATGCCGGGTCGGTCAATTGCATTAGGTAGGAGATGCAGGACCTGTCTTAACCGCAAGTGCATTCGCTATTCGATTCCATCCTCGATCCCACCTACCGTATGTATCTTCGGTCGGTATACTTTCTTCTCTATGTCGCCGTCTCATCAATGAGCGTAGATTGATAGAGATGGCTTTTGTGCCGGTCAATCTGTATCCCATTCTTCTTGTATAGTTTTGTTGGATCAAAGATCGGCAGGTGATCCGTCCTTTCTCCTCTGCCGTGGTTCATGCATTCTTCCTTCCACTTACGTGAATCAAGTTCCAAGGCAGCAAGATACGGCTCAAAGAACAAGCTTCTTTATAGGTGTAGTGTAGTCAGCTGACTACACTACATTCCACTTCAGTACCCCCCATGAACTTAAAGAACCGAAGAAGCAAGAAAACGGCTGCGCGTTAGCCTTTATTGCCGTAATGCGTTTTCTTGCTGGCCCTAAGTATGCTTTTTCTCATGTAGTGTAGTCAGCATCCGTATCGCGCAGGAGCTGTAAGCCTCGACCGATAGGGAGAGTAGCGCTACTGCATGATAGGTCTAGTTCCGTCAGGCTTCCTCATATATAACTTTATCTTTTCTTTGATTTTAAATTTTTCAGGATTTATATATTCCTGATTTATGTGGTCGAAGCACCACTACACCAGGTGGTAAATTAAGTGTATCGTTCGCAGCCTTCATTCCTGCCTGCTCGCTTCCACACACGCCTTGCATTCTGAACGGTTGCCCTTCCTTCAGTCGAACCCTGCTCCCGCTTAGATGGAACAGGAGCCCTGCAAGAACTAGAACAGGTACAAGGGCGCGCCAATTTGATCGCTTATACAGACCTTGACTGCCGCAATCCAGTCTTATACGCCCTATAGATGAGTAATAGGGAGCACCCTGCTTTTGGTCGTCCATAGGAAGAGAGGGGTCAGCGAGCAGGTGTTCCCCATCTTTGCTATAGGCAAACAGCCCCCATGTTATTCAGCGTGGGGAGCCTGCATGACAAGAGCAGGCAGCAGGCATGGGACCAACCACTGATTTTTCTCGCCACGCCAGCCACTTCATTCAATCATATGTTCTATTCCGGGACAAGTCCGATTACTTGTTTTTCTTTCTAGTTCCATTGGGGACTTTCTTTCTTAAAAGGCCGGCTTATTACGCCGCTTACTTACCTAACGTATACGCTTCGCTACGCTTACTCACTTTCTTTCAAGACAAAGAGGATAGCGCGCTTCTTACACTACCACTTCTAAGAGACCACTCTTCTACTTTGAAAGCGCAACAGCTAACCGGTTGCTTGGTACCAAGTGGTTGGTTGGCTAAGAATCAGAAGCAAAAAGCAACTAAGCTTTAGCTGCCGCTTTCTTTCATAACAGAGCCGGGAATAACGGCTGGCATAGAAGTCAGTCTCTCGCACGCAAGGAGATGCTGCTGCTGGATGTCACGGTTCTGGGGCGCCATGATCCTTCTCTCTGGAACAATCGAGGGCACTGACTGACTGCATCAATCATCGCTCAGTGAGCTATTTATTGCCGCCAATAGCGCTTCGCTTGCATGCAAGGCGGCACGCCAGCGCCAGGTAGAGCTATCGCGTGCGGGCGAAGGAGATGAATTTCTGGTACTGGTGGTACTGGACTTAGGGAATAATCTCTTTCTTCTTTCTCATGACGACTAGGTAAAAAAATGCACATTATGTTAAAAGGTGAAAAATTGATAGGTGTAGGTATTGGTCGGTTACACAGCTGGTGTATTTCTACTTAAAGACTTATATATATATCCAATTAGATATAATAAAAAAATCTTCCCTTTGAAAGAGGTTTATAAAGAAACTATAGCCGGCCGGCGAATGGAGGGGAAGGATGGACCTGTTCTGTTGATCCGAGTTCCTTGTTTGTATGCCGCATCCAAAGGACTCTGCATCTCCTGAATCCGGATACTTCCGAATCGGCTAGCTATTGGCCTTTCTGTCTCCCATAGCTCATCGGTTTTTAAAGACTGATATGAGCACTCCAAGGCTCTACTCTCTCCCGGCGAGGAACCAGCTTTTCTAATGCCTTCATCCCTATCCCTGGCATCAACAAACGTGCCGCACTGAGCCATCTCTTTCATTCACATTCTCTCTCCTCCAGATCCACGGCATATTGAAGTTCTCCAGATCGAGATTCCAATAGCAATCCAATTGCCAGATCAAAATCCAAGTCCACCCCATTCATTCCCTATCTCTCTCTTCCAAGTCATCCAGCTGGCTACGAAGCAACCAGCACTCCATCCTCATCTCCATTGAGGAACATCTCACTAGGTCCTGTTCTGGTGCCGGGAACCTCGGCAGAGGCAATCTATCGGTCGTTCTCCTATCGAGACGAGAGCAAGCCCCTTTTTTCCCAAGCGAGATGGGGGACTTTCGGATATGCCTTCCCTGTCTTATGTTATCGCCGCTGTTGATGGGCTAAAGGAGCTGACATACTTCATTTCTTAATCTACGAACGGGATTTCACCTTACCTTCCTTTCCCAGGACTGAAAGCTGCCTAAACTAGATTAATGTTAATGTCCGAGGAGGTTGAATGCGAGGTTTCCATAAAATAAATAGTAAGGGGGGAAGCCTTCTCCCTCTCAGGCTAAAGAGTAAAGATAGCCCTTGCCCTCTAATACATGTCACATTGGATTTGCTAGTATTCCTACGGGGCTTAGTATTCCGAAGAGTCATCCTAATCCATGTTGCTATGTTGCTATGGAACGTACCTGAGTGTCCATATATTGTCGCGGGAAAAAGGCGCTCAGATGCGCTTACAGTCTTATTACTCTATCCTACCAGAGGACTCGAGGGGCCTTTCGGCGCCAGAGCAATAGCAAGACCAGAGCACTCTTCCAGAGTTTTCTTTCAATCTTATCTAACCATTGATAAGATCTAGACCAAATACGAGATGACACGACGTCGAAAGTCAACCTGACCGGTTTATCTCCGTTTATTTTCGGAGAGACTTTCTTCTTGTCTTGACTTTTCTCTATTCGTTGAGGTACTTCTCACTCTTTTGAGGATGTAACAAGTCCTTCTTTCCAGTCCGCTAGCAGTCCATACCTAACAGTCTTCGCTCGAGTCCAATCCCTTGTTGTCATAGATCGGGTGAATGCCCTTTCCTTTAGTTGCCCTTTCAGTGGAGTAACCCAAAGTGAGTCTTTTTGCTCTTTCTTCAAGGCATCTAGCTACGGCGGAATCTTTCACTGCAGCACCTGTGCTATAGACCGGCTTAGATCTCGACCGAGGTCGAATGGTTTTTTGGCTACGTCAGAGCCTTACCTCATTCCCAGCATGCTTCACAGCCATCGATCTTTGAATTCAATTCAAGAAGGGCCACAAACGAAAATATCATGATTGGGGCGCAGAAGCCCTCCATATCTTATGCATCAAAAAGGCTACTTGAGCCTACTGATTCTTCTTATGGGGCAGTACCAAAAAAGATATGAAATAAGGGCACCCGAGTCCCTAACTGGAATCACGGAAAAAGCCTCTTACGCAAGTATACAAACAGCTCTCATAGTTCAAAAAGACGTGTGCTAGGATTCTAATTGTACAAAGGCGGGGGCGTGAAGATTAATGAAGAAAAGAAAGCAAGCATAATTTACTTAGAGCATAATTTACTTAGAAATGAAAGGGGAACGCCCTGGGCACTACGGTTCACCTGGGTGCTCACTTGGAAGCAAGAGAGGTAAGAGGCCACCTACGGGAGGTCTCCTTTCATTCCGAGCAGGGTAAAGAAAGAAGTCGTAGGCAGAGATACAGCAGGACCAGGAGGAAGTGCGGACAGATGGATTGATCATCGATCGCTTTCCAAATCAAGGTGTCTTAAGCTTCTCCAGAAGTATCTTTGGCCAGAAGAAGGAATTATTATCGCTTAGTGCTTGTGCTAAGGAATGACCAAAAGAATGATGAAGGAAATCGATTGGACTGGTCAACTCCTTTTTAGCTCTAAAAGGGTAAAAGAGGTATTGGGGAATTGGCATGAGAAGTTCATAGCAAGGGTCATAGCATGGGTGTGAAAGCCGGCTCCCCTCTTGTAGTGGTTCTTTCGGCACTTCCAGTCAGGGCCTGTTCACCATTCCAAGCAAGCCCGATCCGCTCATTCACAATTGGTAGACGTTCCATCTGACGGGAGCTGTGTATTATAAGATTGAACCATTTGGTACGTAAGAGCTCTATTCTCCGTGACATTGGCAAATTCCGTCTTCCTCTTGCTCTCAGTTCTGGGGGCTTGAACTTGGCTCAGTCCAGTACACATCATGGTACCGATAGCTTCGAAAGAGTCCGTCCGTCAATTCTACTTTTTCATCATTCGGGGTCCCCGGCTGGGCTGGTTCGATGGCTGCATTGGGGTGAAGATGGAGTTCCCATCTGCCCAAGTGGAGTCAAGGCCAAGAAAGAAGATCAGTCGAGGCTCTAGCCCGGGCTGCTGTATAGGGTCTAGGGCTGTAGTCCGGTGGGGGGCGGAGTAGAAAAGGAATGGAATTGACTTGCTGGTGTTTCCGCACCTTTCTTTCTGTCTTTCGAGCAGGGAAGGAGGAAATCATCGTTCAGTCAGCGGGCCAGGAGATGCCAAGGCAAAAATAAATAGATTGAGTAACATATTTATTTTTGCCAAGCGACGGGGACCGGGCCTTTTGCCTATAAATCGCGTAATATCGGGGGGCTGCTAGAATCTATCATCTCGACCCCGGGCCAACAATCCCTAAAAATGAAGGGGAGCGTTCAATGCAGATCGGATCGTACCTCTCTATTCCGTTCCTCTCATTCCCACCGGTCCCGACAACTGAAGCGAGAGAGGTGAGGCTATCCCATCTATAGCCCCCTTTTCTTTCTCAAGAAATTAAGGAAGAATGTACCGAAAGATCATACATATGAGACTGAAAGCTTCGTCCACCCTGTCTCTTGTGACAAATTCTGTATTGATCGACCTGTGTGACACTAGCCAATCAATTCATTCAATCGACGAACTGGTCGGGATGATAACCAGAGACTTTTCCTGTTCTTGGAGCTCAATCACTAAGGCAGGCTGCTTTCCGAGTCTCCCCATTTCTGTATTTAAAAAAAGGGGGATCCTTCCTATCCCCTGCTAGCTGGATAAGGTGGGTTGCTTTCTCATAGTTTCCATTTCGAGATGGTGGATCAGGCTAATCAGACTTGAGCTCTCTCGTCTGGAATGGAAGGACGTTTAATCATTCCTTTGGTAGTAGGTATGGGGCACGCTTCTTTCAGGAGACAAGCTACCTGAGGCAAGTAGCTAGTTGACTGTAGGTTTAGAGCACGCTAGGATAGATTCTAACTAATTCTCTCTCTCCGGTCTTGCTCTTCCTCTTGCTAGGCGAATGGGCTTTGGTGGATCCGATCCCCAAAAAAAGGTTTTCATTCCTGCTCTGGGGGTTGTCGTAGATCACTAGGAGAGATAAGAATGTATTAGCTGTTAGCTCTTCTTGCCTAGTAGCAGTAGCGCTAGGCTGTCTTCTCTTTGTAGTTGGGAGAGCTGGATGGCGCAAGGGGAGTTTCGGGATATCTATACCTGAGGCAGGCTGCTACTTTACTGTAGGGTTATAACAAGCAAAGCCAGAGAAGAATGTTTTAGATTTTGCACTGGTAGTAGCTAGGCGTAGGATTGAGATAGGATGATGATAAGACAATCTCATAATTGTCTTCTAACATCAACATTGTCTGCTGTTATCTAACATTGTCTTGTATCTCCTATAGGTGTTTATATCAAGATAGGACGTATAAGACTGTATTCTATCACTACGCCTTCCCTCTTCTGCTCTTCCTGTCCCACCACCGGGTAAAGATCCAAAGCCAGTCATAGACTAAGCTAACCCTGTTCCGACTTTCTGTACATTACCTAGTGTAGTCGTAGTCCCATATCCATACGCAGATACAAAGCTAGAAGTAGACCTAATAGCAGCAAAGGCAGAGGCATTATCAGTAGCATATCCAGACGTAGTTCCAGTACGAGATCTATATCCAGAGGCAGAAGTCGCTATAGCAGCAGCTTATCCACCATCATCAGTATGGGTACCAGAGAGAGTAGCTTACCCAGTATACTAAGTCGTTTATAAAGTTGGTTCATCGGTTGCTTATCCACCACCATCACTAAGAGCATAGGTCAAGGTAGCACCCCTAGCAGCTTCACTGGTTTCATCTCCAGATCAAGAATCTTCTTCGCTGCACCAAGATCCTTCATCTCAAACTCCCGATTGAGTTGAGCCTTCAACTTGTTGATCTCGACCATGCTCTTTGCAGCTACTAGCATGTCGTCAACATACAAAAACAAGTAAACAAGGGAACCATCCGACAATTGTCTGAAGTAGACACAGTTGTCATACTCACTCCTGGAGTATCCTTGTTTCACCATGAACATGTCGAACTTCTTCCTCGGGGACAGTTTCAACCCATACCCAAAAGGATCAGGATCGAAGTATGTTTCACCACCGGCTAAAATACTTCATTGTAATCCACGCCCTCCTTCTGTGCAAAACCCTTTGCAACTAGCCTTGCCTTGTACCTGACATCCTCTTCCCCCGCGGAACCTTCTTTATTCGTAAATACCAACTTGCATCCAATTGCCCGCTTTCCCTTAGGTCACTCCAGGAGTCTCCAAGTATGGTTCTTCTCAAGAGATTCAATCTCTTCGGTCATAGCAATCTTCCACTTCAAGCTGTCATCTCCACTGGTGGCTTCTCGAAATGTAGACGGTTCATCACCAACCAAAAAACTTAGCGCATACGCTACAGTGTCTTGCGACTCATCCGCATAACCCATAAGGAGGGGTACCTCGACCAGTTCAAACCAAAACAAAACCTTCACCGAGGAAGGAGTACTACTTCGTTTTGTAAGGGTATAGTTTCTTTAATTGAGTGAAGCCAGTAGTCTTTCTGAATGTGATAGCTGAGAACTGTGATTATTCGCTCGATCAACTCTTGCCATCACGCTCTGGCTTTAGCATCTGCCGAGCACATCTAACCGCAAATAGAAAACAGTGCCTGGATTTCAAGAAGAAAATGACTCTTTCTTCAGAAGGACTGAATTGGGATAGAAAGGTTTAAAGCTGCTATCCGGTTCAGTTGGTTCATCGTTAGGCTTTCGTCCCGGAATGGGTGGAAACGCTATCAGAAGCAGAGGAGCGGTTCAAACCACAAGAGCCTATCTCCATTCTCGTTCCGGGATCGGCCTCGATTCGTGTTCTTATGTCCCGACCGGCCTTCCGTCAAGAATTAACATCGAGAGGGGCGATGGGGCCCAGAGTTCTCTGTCTCTCTCGTCTCCAGGAGAAAGCTCATCAGGGTAGATTCATAGATCGGTTTCTGAAGGGGAGCCCTTAGAGGGAAGCCCTCGAGACGGATTAAACAAGACGGATTGAACCCTCCTTCTGCCTTTAGAAACTATAGCCGACTTCTCTCTTCCTGCTCCTCTTCCGGTTTCCAACTGATCGATAGCACAGAAAGCAGGGGAAGGCCGAGGATTGAAATGTAGATGGAGTTGTTCCCGATTGAAGAGGCAGAATCGAGATCCGTAGGGATCGGGAGGGATCTAGAGAAAAGTTCATCGGTTTATGCCCAGGGCCTAAATAGGCGCTCTTAAAGGTTGTTTCGTCGGAATCGATTTGAACCCGAAGAAGATCTAGAGAACAGTTCATCCATTCCTCCCTCCCTTTCTTCTTCTGTTTGTTTGGGCCCATCAATCGTTAAGACGTACGTAGACCCATGGACTCGTCCATTCGTCCCGAATCGGGATGAAGTAGGGCTAGAGGTGGAGCCATCATAGTAAGAGGCAGAGAGAACAGCAGCAGAACACATTGTTGACAGATTTGCCTCATCCCTCGTTTCTCGCTTCCATTTGGAGAGAGGATAAGCGGATTGAAATCGGATAGATAGCTCTAATGGGATAGAAGCCTCTCCTTAGCCGTCGAGTGGTCATTCCTCCCCCTTGAATGAGCTCCTCTTATCCGGGCCTTCATAACACAAATAAATGCTTTTCTTCGAGACGTTAAAGGGAGGGGTTTGATGAGATGAAACAACAACCCTCTTGCCTTGTTTCGGTTTGATCACTGATAGATAGCTGGAGCGGGCCGATCCTTAAGAGCTGGAGGTTGGATCCATCCCAATGAAAGGTTCATGCCTCGCCCGGTCGAGACAAGAATCAATTCGGTTGAGGGAGAGGGTTAAAAATAGCAAATACTAGACTCTCGTGTGAGGAGGGAGAGGCATGCATAAAATAAAGTTGTTTTTGTTTACGAATCGGGCATTGAACCGCTCGACCGTACTATGCCTTCCAAGGAGAGGGACAAAACCCGTTAATTGATTTATCAATTGTCATTGATAGGGTTGACCGGGTCAGGGATCTCTTCCGCCCATATCATCAAATAAGGATTTCACGCCCAGCAAGAAAACGCCTTACGGGAACCTTACGGGAATCAAGGGCTTATATATCACTCTAAAAACAAGCGCAAGCGCGCTAGCAAGAAAACGCACACTTTTTCAACTACAACAACAACTACTAAATAGCTAACTAATAACTAAATAGCCAAGAAATAAAGGCGTTAGCCTTACGGCTTTCGCGCTCAGCAAGAAAACGGATGCGCGTTGCTAACGCCTTACGGCTTTCGCGCTAGCGCGCTCGTCCGTTGCTTGTTTGCTTGTTCCGTCATGTTCTTTGAGCCGTATCTTGCGGGTCGCCTTTTTTTTTGTTTAAGGGCTGCTCGCCCTACCGAAGTACCAAAGGCTTTCGGGGCTTACACCCATAGTCTTTCAGTAGCGCCCTTAGAATCTAAGCCTTTTGAAGCGCCAGTAGTTGTAGCTGTGGGTAGGGCTTTCGTTCTTATCGCTCCGGGTTCCGATCTATGTGACCTCCGGGCGGTACAAAGTACACCTCTTCCGTAGAGGCAGGTAGTAACCTAACCTTTAAGAGTCTGTTCAAGGGGGGAGCCCTCTTATCTATCAATGGAAAGATCTCCGTGCGTGGCGTGATAAGGAATCCTAGAAAAGATCGATTGAGACTCCCTCCCCGGTCCCACGAAGATCTCTACGTACTTGTCCAGTCCAGGACAACAGAGATCTTCCGGTCTGCGTGCGTGGGAGCAGCTCAAACAAAGAAGAGTCTGGTCCGGTCTGAATTCAGGCCCGCCCGTCTGCTGCTAGGTCCGGGAATGGCGCCAGGCGAGGGCGCCGCTATGCCCCGCTGCTCTGCTGCGGCCGGCCCCGGACTATGCAAAAGAATCGAGGCCGGGGGTCTCATCCATAGTGGTTCCCCCCGCCTTTGGTGATTGACCGAACAAATAGGCCTAGATCTATGCCCCTTAATGAATCGAATGGTCCTTCGACCTTCGTTTGATTCCGACGGCCGGCATAGATCTCATGAGACCCGCCCACTATTACTCATAAAAAAGCCCTGCCCTTTTCCTTCGCTACTAGGAGAGTAAGCAACTTCTATTAGCGCCGGACCTTAATTGATCGTGTCATGTGCAACGTCCATCAATGATGGTTCATTAATTTCCATTGATTTAGACTCCTTCCCCCTTCCCTTATACGAATAAGATCGAGAGGGGCCCGAAAGCCCCCTGACGGAACGGAATGAAACTTAAATACGGAAACCCTCGACTCACTCTCGTATGGCTCGCCCTCGAGCCCTGGGCAGGTCGGCCGGGTCTTTCCCTGTTGTTCTGTTCCCGCCACGAGAAAGACGCACGGAAGAGGTATGCCCAGCGCGCGGAGGATCCGTTGAGAGTGTCTGTTGTCTCGGTAGGGAACAGTACGATCTTTTCCCCTATTGTATTGAATCAATAAAAAGAGAGGTCAGTACTACGGCCCCCTATTGTTTGATCCAATATTGACCGGGGACGAGCCCCGACTTCCATAGGTCCTTGGTTTGACCTCCCGTAGTGGTCCTAGCTTTTAAGAAAGCGGAGCGGGGCCAATTTCTCGTACTTGCTCAGTGTAGTGTGCCCCCCTTTCGTCGAGTGCCCCGCCCGGTTCACTGGGCTGTTGGCCTACCAAGCACTTGCCCGCTGCTCCTGCCGCCCGCCAAGCGGGCGGAGCGCTCGTTATCCTTACTGTTCTCTCTGCCGGGTCCCCCTCCCATTGCTCTAGCCATAAGCTATGGCAGCTCCAGCTCGCACCCACAGGGCCCGCCCTGCGAGGCCAGAGTGGGCTCAGCGGTCAGCCCCCATTCGAATTACGTTAGGGGGTCTTTCGCTTTTGCCAGATCTAGAGAGATACTACGAGTCTTCCGTCCCAGATTCCATCGCCGCGGCCATCTGGTTCACCGGTACTACCAAAAAGTCTCATGCTTACGTTACTGTTACTGATGTAAGTATTATCTCGGACCACGAAGACCCCGGTCGTGCTTCTGGTTTCCATTCCCATCATCATATTGATGATAAATCTCTTCGTGCTCTGCCATAAGAACTTGGAGTCCTTATCATGGTGAAGGTAAGGTAACGCTGTGATTCTTGCTCAAAAAACAGACCGAACGCGTTCGAGTTATTGGCTCGTCCGACCCGGCAGCATTCATGAGTCGCTCGTTCAACTGTCCCTCGGAGACACGGTCGAGAAGTGCCATGCATGGTCGCCCCCCGTCCTTTCTTTCTCTCGGTCCCAGCGCAGAAAACTCCAGTGCGCTCCTGCGCAACTACGGATATATAAGGGCCAGAACAACCCAGCTTAGTAGGCGCTTAGATGTTAGTTCCGTTCCGTCAAGGCGCCAAGAGCAAACGTAGCCCTGACGGAAATTCCACTGTGACGGTACGGAATTCTATCTAAGTCACGGAACCTAACAAACAAGCAACGGAACAAGCAAACAAGCAACGGACGAGCGCGCTAGCGCGAAAGCCAGCCGTAAGGCGTTAGCAACGCGCATCCGTTTTCTTGCTGCGCGCGAAAGCCCTTGATTCCCGTAAGGCGTTAAAACTATTAGTTACTAATAGTTGTTTGTTGAAAAAGTGTGCTAACGCCTTTATTACCGTAAGGCGTTTTCTTGATTCCCGTAATGCGTTTTCTTGCTAAGTATGCGTTTTCTCATGTAGTGTAGTCACTTGACTAAGCCCCGTTTGCGTAGTAGTTTGCTCCCTAAAGACTAAAGAAAGAAATGGATCAAAAAAAGGGGGGGACTTCTGCAACGGGCTATGCCACCCATTACTTATGAGGGAAGTCGCATCCGTCCCATCGCAAGAACCTACAATGTCATGATCACATTGGTTACCCTTTTTTCTTTGGTAGTTCAACGGACGGTCGCCCCTCCAACAAGAAAAGGTATAAATATGGAAACTTCTCTGCCATTTGGATCGGAGAATTTATGGAGGAAATCGGGTTTTAAATTTCCAGAAACCGCACGATTATATAGCCAAAGGGAATACGCCGCGCCTAAAATCATCCCAAGCGCTGCTAATGTGGCTACTAAGCTATTTCTTTGGAAAGCTCCTACTAAGATGAGAAATTCCCCGATAAAGCTGCTAGTACCAGGTGAACTCATATTGGCCAAAGTGGAAGAGAAGGAAATGGTAGAGAGATTCGGCATGGTGCTCACTGAACCTCCGTAATATCTAGCAAGTCGAGTCTTATGTCGGTCATATAGAACACCAACACATAGAAAAAGGGCTGGAGGAACCGGTCCATGACTTGACATCGGTGGAATGCTACCTCCAATTCCCTGTATGTTCGATAGAGCCAAAGATTCCCCCCCACTGATCGGAGTACGCCGATTACCCCCCGAACCGTACAAGATAGTTACCACCTGTCATACGGCTTTCTAACTTCACTTCTTTTTCTGGTCGTTCCGCTCTGTCGGATCGATGGTAGTATAAGATCTCTTCCCCGACATTTTTTACATAATGTTTCCTGCTTCCTACCCATAGTTAGCATGTATCTCCCCGGGTCATACTTGAGTATCACATCGTAGACCCCCACCCCAACTCTATCTTCCTTATCAGTGAACCGGAACATAGTGCATAGGTACTCTTCGATGCAGCGGGGACGAGACGACGTGACATACTACGATCACGTACAGAAGTGCTGCCCTTCGGCTCGGCAATATGGAACCTCTCAACAGCTCCCGTTCCTTTATGGGGTCCTATCGGGATAGGTAGGCCCAAGTCTTTCCCCTCCCCCTGACCGAGCAGTAGTTCCCCACGGCTGACAAATAGGAGTTTAGGCCGTAAAAGAAAGGCACCGGCCCCCATTCCCCCCCCCACTGGGATTTTGCTTTCCTTATCTACGTGCGCACTGCGTCAGCACTGGCGAAAAAGAGGTCGGCTTTACTGAAGAAGAAGGGGCGGGTGCTTGCGGGCCCCTCTGCAGCAAGTGCTTGTTGGACCCCCACCCCCGTTTCCCGAGAGGGGGCCGGGCTGTGTTTCCCCAGCGGCCGGCCAGTGGCGGCAGAAAACGAACTCGGGTGGGCGAAATCACGTGAGAGGCGGTTCGCGTTTTCTTGTTAAGAGAGCTTCTCATTCTCTTATAGAAGCCCGCGTCCACGCCGGGGACGGGTAAAGCCCAGCGAAGCTGCAGGGAGCACTGAGCAATGGGGGGGGTGAGGGCGACTCCGCCCATGGGTTGGACCACACCACAGGCTACAGTCCTTCCACTAAGGAGAAGGGCAGGGCAGCGTCCTCGTTGTCGGACCGGAACAAGAAACGGGAGCTAGTCGTTGGAGGGAAGACAGGGCTCGTGGAGTGCGACTCCACAGAAGAGTACGCGCGCTAGCGCGCTACAACTAGCACTTTGAAGCCTGCTGAAGGAAGGGCTAGCTAGGTAGGCAAGAACAACCCCGCAAACGTAGCCCTGACGGAACGGAACTAGAATCTAAGGTCTCCGGATGCTGCTTCAAAACGGATGCGCGCTACGCGCTACTACTACTAGCGCGCAACGGCTTTCTCTGATAGGCTCGCTTCACTTTTGTTGCGGAACTCGCTGCTTCCCCACCCCTGCTTAGCGTTCCACTTGTGATCCTGGATGCAGTGGAGGATTTTGAGAAATGCGCCCGAATGTTCCCCCCTCCCTCCATAAGACCCTACTTCTCTTTCCCCCCTCGAGAAAGAGAAAGAAGAGAAGAAAGGATTTCTGCTCTTCTTTCATGTGAACGGCCCTATCTTGTATCGAAAGGTTTTTCGTGCTATACACCACGTTGAGAAAGACCAACCTCCTATGTACCGTACCATTTTGGTACCTCGAAAGGGGGGTGCTCCTTATGATGCTACGGACGGCTGTCCGAAGTGCAATGACGGGGTAAACTCGGATAGGATAGGATTGTGCGTGCCGGGCCCTTCGGGTGTCATATTTTTTTTTGCCGAGTTCCCCGTACCGTAGGCCCCTATGCTACGCGGCCGTAATATTGTGTTACGTTCCACCGCTGTTACGCCAGAAAGAAAAGGTTCCACACGAGCTCCCGTTCTGCGGCGTGGTGGCAGGACCGCTAGGGGATTGGCTCAGGGTGTAGGTAGGGTCAAATCTGCAGGGGTCATGCAAATACATAGGCCCCTTCCCTTCTGCCGAGTGGTTTAGAAGGCGCTTTCCGATCTACGGTCCCTCGGAGCGAAGGGTTAGGCAGGTAGTACGGGCCCTCTGACTTCCAGCTATGTGCTGTGCGGCTCCCGCGAAGCGAATGAAGGGAAGCTCGAAGAGCTTTCTCCGCCAGCGGCTTATGTAGTGGTCGGCCAACTAAAGCTCGCTAAGCTTCGCTTCCCTCCCCCCTTACTGAACTGAACTTAGTAGTCGGCATTCTATAAGCGACTTGTCGAGTCTACGAAGCTTTGCTTCTTGTAGTCGTAGTCTTGTAGTCGGCCCGTAATGCCTCCCTTCATTTGCTTGCCTCCTTCCAGCCCAGAATGCTTGGCCTCCTGCGCCAAGTCGATCTTTTTTTTAGGCTTGGCTTCGTCCCGGAAGCGAAGCTTCTACGACGAGTTCTCCCCTTCTCAACTCTCTCTGGCGGAGAAAGCTCTTCGAGCTTACGGGTGAGCTTACGCTTACTCTCAGCCTCTTTGATTGGTAGGCGGGCGGGCTAAGCCCCCTACTTAAGATTCAAAAGGGTAATTGGATTATGTCGTGACGAGCCTGACGGAACTACACCTATGCAAAGAGCGCCTTGCACGATACGGCTTTTTGGCCGTATCTTGCATAGGCTACTTCTAGCTTCTATAGTGGCCCTTCCACTTTGGTGTAGTTGTAGTTTGTATTGGTACTGAATGAACATATCAAACAAAGGCGAGCAGTATAAGCCCTTCTCCGGCCTGGGAAAAGCAGCGAACTCTAGAAGCTAGGGCTTTGTTCACCTTTGGACACGAACACTATTCCGTTCTCAGCGGAAACCCGCCTTAGAGATTGAACGTCGACTTATCTTATTGCCGTTCAATCTAAGACAGCGCTGATAGCTTGTAGTGAACAGCCCCCTTATGAAACCAACCGAAAGCTGCCTTTGGTACTTAAGTAGTTAAGGCGAACAGCCCCCCTTGCAACTATGATAGAAAGCCGTTTGCTTGTTGCCAAATCAAATCGTTCGCCTTTCTTTTGAATCAAAGTAGGGCGAGCAGAGCGTACCCTTATAGATAGGGCAAAAAAGAAAGGCCTTTCTTTTTTTGAATCAAAGTAGGTCGCGACTCTTGTATTGTAGTCGGTCGGGGGAAGCTACCGCTTCTACGACAGCTCCGCTTCCTCGTCTTGCTTCTCTTCTGGCAAAGCTTCAAACAAAGAGCTTGGGGCTTGCTTCTCTCGCGCTTGCTTGCTTGCTTGCTTGCGCGAAGGCTTAGAGTCCTTTTCGCTAGGTCCAAAAGCTTCCGTCAAAGCGAAAGATCTGATCCAACAGAAATCCCGCATATTGAGCGCAGCTGATATGCGGCTACGGCTAGGCGATCATGCCATAAATTACTTATATATGTATAGAGAGATCCCCTATATATACAGATAGAATAGATGTTGTTCATGGATAGACAGACATTCCATTGATTCACGAAATGGCTCGTCGATCCAAATGAATCATTCTTCTGGTCTCTCTCCGCCCCCCGCCCCGAAACTGACCCACGGCACAGCGCCCATTCGCTTCGCGCGCGGGAAGGCAACGAAGTTCAGTTCATGAGACCGCAGCGGAGTGGAGCAGCCGCGACACGAAGTTCCTTACCTTAGCTGGATCTCGCTGGTGCCACCTAAACGGTAGGTAGGCGGCGGATGTGTGACGTTTGGAGTTGTCGTTCGTGCACCTGTCCCCAATGGAAGAATGAGTGATCCGTTCCCCTGCGGATCATGGCCTTCCCACTCGGTCCCCGATGGCCAGCGGGGGATTCGGTATAGCAGCTCACGTTCGTTCCCGCTGGACTGGACACGTGTTAGCTGTAGGAAGTATGGTTCCGAAAGTGACTTCGGTTCGCCAGTTCAGGCTCAACTCCTCGCTTTACGTTAGCGGACCTACAGGTCGGGCCGGGGCTCCGCGCTCTTTCTTTCTGTGTGGGACGATGCCGGGGAGAGAAGGGAATGCGTCGAGGCGGCGAACAACAACAACACAACTACATTTTTGCTTTTCCCTCCATGAGATGAGCCCAGTGCATTGGACCGATGGATAAGAGAACTGAGCTGGCCCTGACGGAACTACATGAAACCTAAGTTGGGCGCTCCCTATTACTCATCTATAGGCGATGTAGACTCCATCAGATACATTTCGATTTCTTTCTGATGGATCCAGAATAGATAGTTGTCTCATCAATAGATAGAAATAGGGGATTGGACCTTATTTTTGATAGATTCCCTCTCTATCCATTCCTACTCTTTCGATCTATCAGAACAGATCAGGCTATCTATCAATCGATTTGAAAATAGCACGTTCATATCGCTTTTCGTTCATTTCCGCCACGCCAACATAGCCGCCATAATAAGAAGCAGGCGAAGCAGCTGGAAGCGCTCGCTTCACGCCCTTTCATTCTTATTCACGAATGAATTGGGAAAGCCAACAGAAAGATTAGATTCTGACTTCGTAGAGCCGGTGCTGCTGCTGCCTGCGCGTAGGGCCGTCCCCCACTCCCGTCCCGGGGCGCTAAGGGGCTTTTGTTTTTGGAACAGACGGCAGTGTTTTGCTGACGCCTCGAATCAAGCTTTTGTTGCGACATGCTATGTTTTCTCCCCCATTGCTAGTAGGTTGATGGGTCGCACGCCCGGCGCACATGTTTTGGCCTTGTGTGTCCATAACTAAAAATAGGTGACCTAACGGCCGCCGCCCGACTAGACATACCAATAGTCACCAGATTCATATGGGCTACTGGGGAGTGGGCAATGATCTTCTTAAGATCGATCTGTCTTGAAGTGGTCGAGGGAGTATATATTATAGCAATCGCGCTTGGAGTATAAATGAAAGGAGTGGAACGAAGTGTCGC